AAGAAAAAAAGTAAAATAAGTATGTAATCTAAGATACTTTTTTACATTTCTAGGATTAAACAAAAGGATTCGCAAATAAAAGCGCTAATGCCACAACCAGTCCGTAAATTGTTAAAGCTTCCATAAAAGCTAGACTAAGCAATAAAGTACCTCGTATTTTACCCTCTGCTTCTGGTTGTCTCGCAATACCCTCTACAGCTTGGCCTGCAGCAGTACCTTGACCAACTCCGGGTCCAATAGAAGCAAGTCCTACAGCCAATCCAGCAGCAATAACGGAAGCGGCAGAAATCAGTGGATTCATGGTAAGTTCCTCACACCAAAAAAGAAGAAATGGTTAATGATACAATCAACCAATGAATTATTACTTAATTTTATCATTAAGTTTGATCATTAAGATCTATTGGGTCGGAGTAACTAAAAACTAATGATAATATTACTGAATCGTCAGAACTACTTCGATATCTCATTTTTTGTTTCTACCCATGATGAAGTTTTTGTAAATCCATATACATACGGCTCTAGTTATTGCATTTCTTTCTTTACAACCATTCTTTCATTCCATCCTTCGTTCTTTACTCTTCTATATCCTTGAGTTCATCTGTTTTTTCATCCAATACACAATCACAAATGAAACAGAAGAAAGGACTTGACTTATCTTGTAATCCATCTAATCTAAATGCAGTAAACTGCAATCAAATCAATATATGCAATCATCAATATATGCAATGGATATCAATATGATCGATATCAATATATCAATATAACGATATCAATATATCAATATAACGATATCAATATGTATATCAATACATATATATATATTTTTTTTTTTATTTTGCTATATATATTGCTATCTATATATATTGCTATATATATATTACATATATATAGCATATAGTTAGTTAGTATATAAGTAAGGCATAAGGACTTCTATTTATATATAGATAGGACTATATAACTAGTGAATATCTAATATTACATATACATTTCTTTCTTCCATAACGTAAACTGGCCACATTTTATATTGAATCGGATTATAGAATCATTCCTCGAAACCCACACAAAAAGTGGCTGGACTTATAGACATTACATACATCTAGTGTGACCTCCCCAACCCATCTTTTTTTTTTTTACAATTCCGTAATATCGTTCATCTTCTCTCCTACGACTCTAGGTCATATATTCATACGTATTTATATCTATTATGTTCTCCAACCAAGCAGATTATCTTGAACCATGCATGAATTGGGATAAGCTAAAAAAAAAAAAGACTATTTTGAAAACTAGTCAATGATGACCCTCCATGGATTCGCCTATATAAGCCGCGGCTAACGTTGCAAAAATAAGAGCTTGAATACCACTTGTAAATAATCCAAGAAACATGACAGGTATAGGAACTACTGAAGGGACTAAAGAAACAAGAACAACAACTACTAATTCATCAGCCAATATATTCCCGAAAAGTCGAAAACTAAGAGATAAGGGTTTTGTGAAATCTTCTAGGATGTTAATTGGTAAAAGTATTGGAGTTGGTTTGATGTATTTCTCGAAATAACCCAACCCTTTTTTGGTAAGACCTGCATAAAAATATGCCACTGACGTGGGTAAAGCTAAAGCAACAGTAGTATTTATATCATTCGTGGGCGCAGCTAACTCCCCATGAGGTAACTGTATGATTTTCCAAGGTAAAAGGGCACCTGACCAATTAGAAACAAAAATAAATAGGAACATAGTTCCAATAAAGGGAACCCAAGGTCCATATTCTTCTCCAATCTGGGTTTTGCTCAAGTCTCGAATAAATTCAAGGACATATTCAAAGAAATTCTGACCGTCGGTCGGAATGGTTTGTGGATTCCGAACAGCTATGATGGCTGAACCTAACAAGATAGCAATTACGACCCAAGAAGTGATAAGTACTTGGGCATGGATTTGTAAACCTCCTATTTGCCAATAGAAATGTTGGCCTACTTCTACACCCGATATATCGTATAACCCCTTGAGTGTTTTAATGTAACATGGTATAAGATTCATATTGTCCTCTGATAGAAATTGAACTTCAAAAAAGGAATTAGTTTGATTCAACCATTTCTTTCTCAACTCACCAACTTGAATCATTAATCATATATTTAGGATACCAAGAAATCACATAACATCATAATATATATCAATATCCCCAGTTCTTTTTTTTTATCTATTTTAAAAAATTCAAAAAAAAAGTAACCGATCCAATAAATCTATGGAGTTGCCCAATAATTAACATTAACTAATTTTATTATTCTTAATCTTAATCATAATCAACGATTTCTTATATAGCTAGAACGACCTTCACAAATTGCGGATACTAATTTGTTAAGAATCAATCGAATTGAAGCTATAGCGTCATCGTTGGCTGGAATCGAAATATCTGCAAGATCTGGGTCACAATTTGTATCGATTAAACAAATCGTTGGAATCCCCAAAATGGCACATTCTCGAAGAGCCGTATATTCTTCTTGCTGATCAACGATGATCACAATATCAGGCAATCCCGTCATATATTTGATCCCACCGAGATATGTTTGCAAGGTAGATAATTTTCTCTTCAACATTGCTGCATCTCTTTTGGGGAGACGGTTGAGTTTCCCCATCTTTTCTTCTGCTCTTAAGTCCCTGAACTTATAAAGTCTCGTTTCCGTAGTGGACCAATTCGTTAACATACCACCGAGCCATTTTTGATTAATAAAATGAGACCGAGCCCTTATTGCAGCTGATGCTACTGAATCCGATGCTTTATTTTTGGTACCGACGATTAAGAAGTTTTTTCCCCTACTTGCTGCATCAAAAACTAAATCACAGGCTTCTGATAAAAAACGAGCAGTTCTAGCGAGATTTGTAATATGAATACCTTTACGCTTTGCAGAAATGTAAGGGGCCATTCTAGGATTCCATTTCTTAGTACCATGACCAAAATGAACTCCTGCTTCCATCATCTCTTCCAAATTGATGTTCCAATATCTTCTTGTCATTTTTTCCCACACTTCCTTTTTGTTTTTTCTTTTTCGTATTATTAACAAAGAGACGAGGTACCTTGAAATAAATAATTGTTCCGATGGAACCTTCTACCGGGGATTGACCATTGATACACGGCACAAACCATAAATTTTTTTAATTACTTATTTTATTTATTACCAAATCAATAATCAGACCAGTATAGTTAAAAGATAGTTAAAGTGAAAATGAATCCGCTCTTAGGAATCATTAAATCACATAAATGATTGTTCTGATGTCTCATGTAAATTTGTCTCATGGAAATTGTTTGTCGCGTAAGAACAAAATAATTCTCTATGGTGTAACAAAATATCTCTCATTTCCAACTCGAATAGATTTTTTCTTTTGATTTCCAAATAAATGTTTTTGTCTTGCCTTGAACGGTGCACAAATTTTTGGAATCCGGTACCAACAGGTATAATCCCCCCCAGAACAACGTTCTCTTTCAGGCCTTTCAACCAATCAATACGACCTCGTAGAGCAGCTTTTGCTAAAACTCGAGCGGTTTCTTGAAAACTTGCTTCGGATATGAAACTTTGAGTATTCAGAGACGCTCTTGTTATTCCCAATGAGATTGCCCGATAACAGATCGATTCGTCCAAAGCGCGCCCTGCTCGTTCCGCTCGCAACAATCCGATTAATTCTCCAGGCGAAAAAACATTAGACATTCCATCTTCTGAAACCAACACTTTTGATGTTACTTGACGTACAATAATCTCTATATGTCTATTATGGATCTGTACCCCCTGGGATCGATAAACCTTTTGGATCTTATTAACCAAAGAGATACGACTTTGGGCTATGGTTAGCTCAGCTCCAATCAAAAACCCCCAGGGGATCCCAAGAATTCTTGGTATACGCTCGTTCCAACCTTCAACTCTCCTTTCGAGGTTCATCGATATTGAATCAATCGAACGCACTTCTAAGATTTGTTCTACTTTTGGAAGACCTTGCGTTATGTCACCAGATCTCGATTTTTCATATATAAATGTAACTAATGTATCTCCTTCGTAAAGGATTTTCCCATAATGACCATGAACAGTTGCTCCAGGAGTAGCCAAATAAGACTTAGCCGATCTTATAACTAAAAAGTCGACATTAACAATTAAAATTTGACCAGATTTTTTTACGTGTGGTTCGTATTTAAATAGACATACATTTTCACAAATAAATTGTCCAAGGCTAATTTTGATCGATGTCTCTTCACAATAATCATGATGGAGAAAGCACCAATTCAAATGGAATGGGTTCAAAATGATGTTACTGCATAGATCGGGATTATAAATCCTTCTATTTTCATCTATTAAACAGTATTTAAGTACTTGAAGTACTTGGAAAATCTGTTTCAAATTGTCAAGTAGCAAATATTTCTTTAACACGATCTGATTATGAGTTATTAAATGGTAAGATGAATAAAAATTCGATATTTTAGGTACAATAGCGCCTAAGGGACCTAAATAATCCCTAATTGGAATTAGGGGATCCGATTCTTTTGTCACATTGTTATATTTCGAACTATTGAATGGACCAATTCGAGAACAATTGGATGATGACAAAATTAGCAAAGATTGGCATTCCTTATTTCGATTCAACAACATACCAATAGTTCCTTGATGTTGGCTAAGTGATTGAATCTTCGCCTTGGAATAAAAAGGATTGATATTGGTGCAATCTAATCCATTATCGGGAATCAATCCGGAACTTGCCCTATCATACCTTTTTCCGGTATACGAAATAGTGGACTTGACTAACTCAATTCTTATGAAATCGCGAATTAGATCATTTGCCCTTACCTCAACAAAGGAAGCATGAACCTCTTCTATAGAACCATTTTGTTCTTGGTCCCAATTCAATACTAAGCAAGTCCGAACTAATTGAATACTTGTGTGATAAATTCCTCGAATTGACTTGCCATTTCCATAAAGGATATAATTGACAACTCTAAATTGGACATTATCCTTTTCCTGCAAGAT